CATTTTGGCGGCATGGCCGAGTGGTAAGGCGGGGGACTGCAAATCCTTTTTCCCCAGTTCAAATCCGGGTGCCGCCTCAACAACAGACTTGAAATCCCCTATTATAACAAATGTAGGAAAAGACTCTTGATACTTTCTTTTCGTAATTCTAAGCCCCTGGCTCTCGAGGTTCTATTCTCTAACCTAAAGTTTTGCCTATCAGATTCCCGGAAAACTTAAAGTAGTGTAGGGAAATCCGTCGGAGTCTTCAATTAGATAGCCAGAGAGGGAATTCAATTAATAGTTTTGGAAAGGACCTAAGATACTTTGGATACAGACTCATGAAAGTCTCGGAATGCTCAGACATTCAATCAATATTAGATTAGATGATGAAGAATTACCCTTCGTTTTACTTCCAAAAATAAAAAAGGATAAAAGAAAGAAAAAGTCTTATTCTTTCCACATGTGAGTCAGATTCCTTGGATACTTCGAAAAGTGCCTGTTTACTTGTGTTTCCATCTTGTCGATTCTACCAGAAATTCTATAATAAGAATAACTCATTACATTATAAGATAAGTGGATTTTTTGGAGTAGTTCATCAATGGTGACCAAATACCTCTCCCTTTTTTTGACTCTGCACCAGTTATTTCACTATTATTAGTGAACAATAATGGAATAGTTTCTTCATATTCATAGAAATAGGGGACAGAATTCGCATGGATATAGTAAGTCTCGCATGGGCTGGTTTAATGGTAGTTTTTACATTTTCCCTCTCGCTCGTAGTGTGGGGAAGAAGTGGACTCTAGAAGTACTCCTAATTGCGGTAATAATAAAACTCTATCAACCTGTATCAATTATTTTAGTTTTCTAGACCGGCCGGCAATTTTTTTTTTTAGAAATTGGATTTATGTTTTATTGACTCATTTTCTATTTTTATATCGGGGTTTCCACCGTTAATCATTCATGGGGTAACCCCTGATATAAATCTGAAGAAGTTTACATCGAATTCGGATTATTTGTATTAAATTTTTATTAAATGGATCAAACAAACAAATGAAATTGAGAAAGTATGTACATACATTTCATATTCTATTTCATTTATATTGCCATTTATAAAGAAAAAGAGAGATATAGGTGGATTCCTTTATATTAAAATATTTCACTTGTATCTTTATACATTACAATAACCATAATGGCTAGTATGGTAGAAAGAGATCTCTTTCTACCATACTAGCGGGCCCCTTAGGATACTACTACTACTGAATCTAATGCATTCCTTTAATTTAAGACGAGAAATTGAAATCCTTTTTGTTTCGTTGCATTGATAGTCAAATTGTATGTCAAATTAATTATTTTGACTAACCGTTTTTACGTAAATTATAAGCAAAAAAGCAGTAGGAACGAGAATGAAGAGTGCAGTAGCAATAAATGCAAGAATATTGACTTCCATAATTTAATCGTTTATTATTTATTTTTTTCTTTGGAATATCTCGGGATTTAATCCCATAGAGATGAGAAATCTTTCGCTTGTAAACTCACTCAGATTAATTAGATTTCGATGATATCGAATAAAAGAAATATCATGAATAACAATATCGTAGCTATAAAATCGATTCATCGTCAAGAATTTAATAGTATAACATAAGAAGATCTTTTATCCACATCGAATACATAATGAGATTACTAATCCAATCAAAAAAAAATTTATTTATGATTCTTTTTCCCCGCTTGCTTTTCTACAACCTAGTACTTTACTTTCCTTGTACAATCATCCGATGAAGTATCATAAAAAACCTTTTCTACTTCGATTGTTTACAAAAAGAGTTTCTAAAGAACCTTAAATAAACAATAGAAATCAAATAGAGAAAACAAGTACGAAGTTCAATTTGAAATAAAAAAAAAAATTTAAGGGTCTATCATCTTTTTGGAAAACAAAAAAAGGGAATGTGATAAAGACCAGTCCCAGCAAAAAAACTAAAATATTTCAAAAAATAAACTATTTAAATTTTCTTACGAGTTTTTTCTTCGACATCGACTCTAATCTTTAAAAAGAACATGTTCGTTAGGGAAAGGAAAAACTAATTTGATCTTTATTTTTTAAATATCCTCTTTCCTTGGTTGGATTCGAACTATTTTCAATTACTTTACTTCTACTTTACTTCATAGAAAGAAAAGTATATAGGGACTCTTGACAAACGTATTATACGCTATCCTATTCCATTTTCCTACACGAGTTAATGGGAGATTAATTGACAAAAAGCAGAAACCCCGTACAGTATCTCTTTCTTGAAGTGTTGAATGCTCTCAATAATTATAATTAATTTACATATGTCTCTCTACCATCAATTGGTGCTAGTTAAAATAATGGAAATACCCCTTTCTTTTGCTTAATTAAAAAAAAAAGAGAAACGAAACCGTTTTGTTTCTGGGCAAGGGGATCAAAACGGTTTCGTTTCTCTTTTTTTTTTTATTGAATCCGCCGGGACTGACGGGGCTCGAACCCGCAGCTTCCGCCTTGACA